GTCTTTCTTTTTCCTTTATTTTCAACTCATTTTTATCTAATTCTAATATATATATATTCTTTTTTTTCTGGCTCGGCTATTCCACTCAGCCGAGCCATTCTCTTTATGATACTGAAAGGAAAAAATCTATATAATATATAAAAAAAAGAAAGAGATCTAGTCAACAAGAAAAAAGGAGAGAGAGGGATTCGAACCCTCGATAGTTCTTTGTTTCGAACTATACCGGTTTTCAAGACCGGAGCTATCAACCACTCGGCCATCTCTCCGAAAGAAGATTTCTATTTTCTTTTCTTTGTTCATCGAATAGAACATAACGATATAAGTTGGTACCATTACTATCAATATAAAGATATCGAGTATGAATCTATAGGTCTATCTATCTCTATATAGAGATGTATGATATAGCGTTCCCCTTTGTAAAGTAAAAAACTGTCCTCGATAGATTCGTGGTAAAATCCATAGACGATGCATTTTTTTTTTTACAATTTTTTGACTGATAAAGAGATCAAATGGTATATAATTCTTTTATTGGTAGATTGGAGGATTAGAAACATGACTATTGCTTTCCAATTGGCTGTTTTTGCATTAATTGCTACTTCATCAATCTTACTGATTAGTGTACCCGTTGTATTTGCTTCTCCTGATGGTTGGTTGGGTAATAAAAATGTTGTATTTTCTGGTACATCATTATGGATTACATTAGTATTTCTCGTAGGTATCCTTAATTCTCTTATCTCTTGAACTTATTGGTTCGAGATCCAAAAATGACCCCTCCCTGAATTCTTTCAGGTTATGAGACACGTTAAAATTCAATATAAGTTATAAGTTCTTAAAATGCAAATAACGAAAAAAAGTCTAAAGATTAGAGGGAGGGGTTAAACTTATTGTATTTGTATCTTTGTTTTGTAAAATTTTGCAAATCAAATAAAATAAAAATATTTAAATATAAATAAATATGAAATATGTATATTTATTAAATATGTATTATATATTAAATATGTATTATACATTATATTAATTATTTTTAATTTTATAAATATTAATAAAAGATTAAAAATTTAATAGAAATATGTACTAAAGTTGTAGATTTAAATAGTTATTATAAATTTTATATAAACTTGAATATAATAAAAAAAAAAAGATTTTAAAATAATAAAAAAAAAAAGAATAAATAATTAATATTAATTAATAATATATATTAAAGTGAATAATTATTAATATATAAAGAATATTAATATATAATAGAATATTAATATATAATATTAATATATTAAAGATATTAAAGAATAGAAAATATTAGAATAGAAAAAATCTAATATAACAAAATATTAAAATAGAATTTAAAATATTTAAAAACAAATATAGAGTATTTGGCCTAACTCTGCCCAAATAGGATTCATACATTGCGTATCACGAACAATAAAAGTGCGGATATAGTCGAATGGTAAAATTTCTCTTTGCCAAGGAGAAGATGCGGGTTCGATTCCCGCTATCCGCCCAAGATAATGTGTTAATGTATTTAATTTATAATTTAAATTATATAGGATAAAAGATTTAAGTAGAGTTGATCACGATAGTTTATCGGTTCTATCCTCCTCCTTCTTTTCCTCCCATCCTAAAAGAAAAATAAAACGGTAATTAATGATTAGTTAACAGAATGAAACTCAATCTTTTTTGTCAAAAAATGTTGCGGAGACGGGATTTGAACCCGTGACCTCAAGGTTATGAGCCTTGCGAGCTACCAAGCTGCTCTACCCCGCGCTGAAGAAAAGAACTGTGAACTAGTGGGCAAACAAAGATTGAAAGGACCCCTTTACCATATCTGTACAAATAGGATATCTCATTTGTACAGAATGGTAAAGGGGTCCTCTATGATCGATGATCATAGAAATAAATATAAAAATTAAAATTAAGGGATTTTAATACTTACCAACTGGATCTTGTTGCTCCGGGCAACAAACAGGCCTGAACCATTTCACGAAGTATGTGTCCGGATAGCCCAAAGTCCCGATAGTTAGCCCTCGGTCTTCCAGTCGAAAAACAACGTCGATGAAGGCGTATAGGTGCACTATTACGTGGTAGGGATTGTAGCTTTCCATGAATTTTCCATTTCTCATTCAACGACGGAACTTTGCTTATTTCTTTTTTTGAGGATCGACGAATCAAATGATATTTTTGTTCCAATTTTTGCCTCTTCTTCTCCCTCTGAATCAAACTTTTTCTTGCCATAATGATTCAATTCCTATTAGTTTCAATGATACATACAAGTCGGATCCTAGATGTAGAAATATAAGAAATAAGAAGGCGGGGCCCTTCTCCATCAAAGGAAATGATATTATCGAGGCTACAACACATAAAATAAAAGATTAACCAAATTTTCCTGATGTAGAAGCAATCAAGAAAGCCGCATAAGTGAATATATAACCAACAGAAAAGTGGGCTAACCCAACCAATCTTGCTTGAACAATGGAAAGAGCCACCGGTTTATCTCTCCATCGAA